GAATTTGAAATCAATCTATGGGTTAAGAAGTTGGAGTAAGGAGTTGTTGTTGAAAAATCTAAAACTGGAAAGGCATTTTAGAATTTTTATGAAAATTGAATAATGATCTAAAGATATCCATTAAACACAGTCTAAAAAAATGGATCAATCGTTGAATTCGTTTCAATTGAGAGATTAAATCCGGTATAAATATTAGAAAGGGCGGAAACCCCATCTTCGCAAACATGAATAGATATATCTTTATTTTACAATTTTTCACAAAAAAGATTTATGCGGAAGGATTTGTCTTTGATGAAAAGTTTTCTATTTTTAGAGTTCAATTTTTTAATAATTTTAATTCAATGTAGATACCTATCCAAAATAATATGAATGACTCACTATTAACTCGGTTTTTTGGCCATAATCATTATGTAGGAGAGGTGGCCGAGTGGTTCAAGGCGTAGCATTGGAACTGCTATGTAGACTTTTGTTTACCGAGGGTTCGAATCCCTCTCTTTCCGTACTCTTCACCTAATTCACCAATGTTACTGACTGCAATGCATCAAATAAGAATGTATACTCCAACAGTTAGACCTTTCTTTTCTTTGATATCGATTATGTATTCCTAATCCAAATCTTCTGTGGTACGAAAAATACTGGGCAAAATGGACAAGGAATGAAAATCCCCTACCGATCTATGATACATGAATGAGATCAAAATCCCCAGATCAAACCCCTTACCTTACTTACCCCGGGTCCCTTTACTTAAGCCAAAATGGAGAGGTCAAAATTGTCCGAACCCTTGTTATTTTAGTTGGGGTTAAGTCTGACGAGAGTAATATTCTACAACTAGCAATTCATTTATTTTCAAACCGACCCATTTACTATCTATTATTTGATTGACGAATCCTTCATATTGGAATGGGTGAAGAGTCAAATGGTTTGGCAACTCCTCGCGGGGGGATGAATCAAGATAATTTTGAATCAGAGCCCTAGATTTTTGCTCATCCCTCACTGTAATAATATCTCGGGGTTTACAGCGATAACTTGGTATATCTACTATACGACCATTAACTAAAATATGTCTATGGTTAACTAATTGGCGGGCTTGAGGAATAGTCGAAGCCATACCCAATCGAAAAAGGATGTTATCCAAACGCATTTCAAGTAATTGTAGTAAAACCTGACCTGTTGATCCTTTGGCTTTTCCGGCGATACGAACGTATTTAAGTAATTGTTGTTCTGTAAGACCATAATGAAAGCGCAATTTTTGTTTTTCTTCTAAACGAATACGATATTGAGATTTTTTTCCGGGGCGCGATTGGTTTCTAAGATCGCTTCCGGCTCTAGGCTTTTTACTAGTTAGTCCCGGTAAAGCCCCCAGACGACGTATTTTTTTGAAACGAGGCCCTCTGTAACGTGACATAAAGACTCCTTATTTTTTATGAAATTTCATAAAACAAAATTAAAACTAAACTAAAATATGATAAATTAATCGAAATTTACTGAAGTATTGTATTACAAAGAATAATTAGAGGAATTGTATCAATATCCGGACCTTATTGTATATAAATAATTGTATTATATAAATAAAAAGAATTTAAAATAATAATAATAAAAATTCAGGGTTCTTTTCTTGATTGATTTGTTCTACAGAGACCGAACTCCTCCAATCCCATTTTTATTCATAATTGGAAGTTCCTACGAGATGATAGGGTGACCCTTGGGAAAAGGGAAAGAAGTTTTTCGCTTTGATTTCACATTATCAATTATGTAAAAAATAAAAAATCAAACAAACGGAGAAAAGCCGGCTATCGGAATCGAACCGATGACCATCGCATTACAAATGCGATGCTCTAACCTCTGAGCTAAGCGGGCTCACATAACATAAATTGTGCACGTATACTAATTTAGTAAACTACTGAGATATTAACTGTTCATTCTTAGCTATTTCATAAGAAATATGATATATAGAAAAATAGAAATTCATAAGAAATATGATATATAGAAAAATAGAAATATCAAAAATAAGGAAGAATAGAAAATAGAATTTTAGAATTTCCAAACATATTGGATATTTGAATATTTTGGATATTTGAATATTATAGAACATACCTATTAATATAGCGATATTATTAAATATCGCGATATCAAATTTTGATCTATTTCTCAAATATATGTTTATCAATAATAAATATCTTAATTAGCTTAATTAGATGGTAAGATTTTTTTGACTATTCTATGTTTACTATTTTTTATTACATAATTTTATTATATTTCATATATATTTTATATATGGATCATATATATTTTATATATAGAAATATATATATTTCATTTTAATTTAATTTGAAAATATATTTAAATATATCATTTTAAATAAAATCGAGTAAAGTAATGTAATTAAGTTTAGAATCTTATTCTATTTCTATATTTATTGTATATTACATTTCTATATTTATTGTATATTACAATCTTATAATATTATTATTTATTATATATAATTCGAAATAATTTCATATTTAATTAATAAATAATTTTATTTTGAATTCTCTTCTAATTCTAAATTAACGGAATGGTTAGTTATAGCCATTTTATTAGTTTTAGTTATGGCTATTAATTGAATTTAAAATTAATAATACTCAAATCTTCCTTTTCGTTTTTTTGTTATGTTATAATGTTTTTTTTTGTTATGTTATAGAAGGCCTGCCCTAAGAATAACATGAAAGATAAAAGCGCAATCCAGATCATAATGAAACACTCCTCTGGTTTCATTCGGAAAGGTGAAAGCTAAGACGAAAAAAAAAAAAAAAAAAGAATCGACCGTTCAAGTATTTAAAATTTCACGCTAAAAACGGTAGAAATAGGGGCATATATAAGTATAATAAATATATATTATACTATAATATATATGTTATGCGATCTATATTGAATTGATGATATAGAAATGATAGAATCATTTCTGATTGGACCAAATACGGGTCTCCGATAGAGATGAAAGAAAATATACAAGAAATCAAATAGTAGAAAAAACTTTTCAATATAGGAACCGGTATCTAATGAATTCAACCGGTCCAGCATAATAGAAATGAAAGAAAAGGGGGGGGGCGGCATCATGATGTGATCTTAATCACATCAAAAAAAAGAGGGGATATGGCGAAATTGGTAGACGCTACGGACTTAATTGGATTGAGCCTTGGTATGGAAACCTACCAAGTGAGAACTTTCAAATTCAGAGAAACCCTGGAATTAAAAATGGGCAATCCTGAGCCAAATCCTGTTTTATGAAAATAAACAAGGGTTTCATAAACCGAAAATAAAAAAGGATAGGTGCAGAGACTCAATGGAAGCTGTTCTAACAAATGGAGTTGGCTGCATTGTGTTAGTAAAGGAATCCTTCCATCGAAACTTCAGCAAGGATGAAGGATAAACCTATATACATACGTATATTACTGAAATACTATCTCAAAATGATTAATGACGACCCAAATCTGTATTTTTTTATATTTATATGAAAAATGAAAGACTTGTTGTGAATCGATTAAAAATTGAAAAAAGAATCGAATATTCATTGATCAAACCATTCACTCCACCGTAGTCTGATAGATCTTTTTAATAATTGATTAATCGGACGAGAATAAAGATAGAGTCCCATTATACATGTTAATATCGACAACAATGAAATTTATAGTAAGAGGAAAATCCGTCGACTTTAGAAATCGTGAGGGTTCAAGTCCCTCTATCCCCAAAACGACCCGGTTGACTCCCTAATTATTTATTTTCATTTTATCATTTTGTTAGCGATTCAAATAAAAATTCGTTATATTTATCATTCATTCTCATTCTACTCTTTTCTTTCACAAATGGATCTGAGCGAAAATTTTTTTCTTATCACAAGACTTGTGTGTGATATATATGATACGCGTACAGTACAAATGATTTGAGCAAGGAATCCATTAAATTTGAATAATTAACAATACATATCATTACTTGTACTGTACTGAAACTTTGAAAATTTATTTTTGAAGATCCAAGAAATTCTATTAGATCCTGTATAATACTTTGTAATACTTTTTCGTTTTTCTAATTGACTAATTGACATAGACCCAAGTCCTATATTAAAATAAAATGAGGATGATGCGTCGTGAATGGTCGGGATAGCTCAGCTGGTAGAGCAGAGGACTGAAAATCCTCGTGTCACCAGTTCAAATCTGGTTCCTGGCACATGAGTAATTTGTATGAGTATATATTCTAAAAATTAATTGATATGGGTCGACATACATATTCATTAATAGTATAAATCGTGATACATATTTATCCATCTAAATGTCGGAGATATACCCCTTATATATATCATATGTATATAAAGTATACAAAAGAATTCCATTTTGTTTCCTCTTGTTTTTTTATTTGTCCATACTGTGTCTCCTTTTGTTCAAAAAAAACGTTAATACTTTATACATATTCGAAAGGCTAAATTAGTTAGTTGAAAGAGAAAAAGTATAGTCTAGAGGAGTTGAAGGATGGGAATAGCCAAAGTTCATTTCAGATACAGTACAAATAGAATATGATCCTCTTTCATTTCCTTCTATATTTTTTTCAGATTCTATTTCTTCATTTCCTCCTATGTTACTTTCTATAGCCCATCTAAGTGATGTGCGCGGTACATAGTTCATAATGCGGAACTCTTTTAGTTTCATCCTAGTGGCTCGGCTCATTCGAAAAAGTATCTTCAAAATTTGAGAATCTCAATGAATCCTCTAATTTTTTTTTTTTTTAGTATTTATTTTATTTAGCCCACCCAATAACTAAAAAAAAAAAATAATATGTGAATGAAACTTCAATTACTATGTTTGATCTCGAAGAGAATGTACAAAAATTCTTTGAATATCTGGAGTTGTAGAAGTGAAGATTAGTTTCTGATTATTCAATGAGCATCTTGTATTTCATAAAAATTAGGGGCAATATAATCCTTACGTAAAGGCCATCCTATCCAACTTTCAGGCATTAAGATACGTTTC